ATTCCCAGCAATGGACACTTTGTAATCCACTAATTCACGCTCCTTCTTTTAATTGAATTGCAATTAAGAATTGCAATTCAACTCGGCCCAATCTAAAAGGATTGAGCCGAGAGATTTGGATTGAGTCAAATCATCCAAAAAGACGTATCGTTTTATGATATTACGATACGAAAGTTCCCTATACTCCCTATATAGTATTAGGGAACAGTACATTAGGGAACAGTACGACTGAAGTGAAGATATAATAATCCGAAGGAATAAACCGAATCATTGGGTTTAATCTGACAGATATTGAAATATTCAATCGAATAACTATCCATCCGCTTGTTACTATTTACTTACATAGTGACATATCATATTGTAACAAGCAAATGCAAATATTGAAAAAATTTGAAATATTCAATAATGGTATTGAAAATGGTATTGAAATATTAAATAATGCTAATTGCTATTAAAAATAGCAATAAAAAAATATATATTTAGAAAATGTTCCTTAATTAGGAAAATGCTTTAGGAAAATAATTAGGAAAATACTTTAGGAAAGTGTTTTAGGAAAATCAGCATGCATGTAATAAGAAAATTTTAGGGAGATTTGAAATGGCTAATTTGAATAAGAAAATTTTAGGGAGATTTGAAATGGCTAATTTGAATAAGAAAATATTATGGACCCCTTGTTGCAGTAATAGGGATCCGGATCCTTTGGAAAATGAAAATAAAAATGATATTGAAACAGAAAATCCAGTTTCTGAGATTACCAACGATCCCTTTTTTCTGAGTATGCTAGACAGTTGTTTTATTCGTTATTTTAATTATGGTTATCGGAAAAGTGTTATCAATAATATGATCGATAGTATCATTGACGATTTTCTTGACGATTTGATTGCGAGCGCTAGTGCAAATCAAAAAAATGGGAGCATTGACCCAAATCATAATTCCGATAACCATAGTTCCGATAACCATAACGGCGAAAGTGAAGACCCTAGCACGAATGATAATTCAGATACTCATAACGGCGAAAGTGAAGACCCTAGCACGAATGATAATTCAGATACTCATAACGGCGAAAATGAAGAACCTAGCACGAGTGGTAATTCCGATGACAGTGGAAGTCAAAATGGTAGGCCAAGCCGAAACACAAATGAAAATAATGCTAGTCCATTACGGATCTGGGTGTGGAGCAGCAGAGATGCTAATTCCGACGACAGACCAAATCCAAATGGGATTCGCAATCGATTCGTGGATAATGGTAATCTGTTCGGGAATGATAATTCCGATGACAGTGGAAGTCAAAATGGTAGTCTGTTCGGGAGTCAAAACGGTAGTCTGTTCGGGAGTCAAAACGGTAGTCTGTTCGGGACTAGCACGAATGATAATTCCGATGACCATAAGGGTGAAAATGAAGACCCTAGCACGAATGATAATTCAGATACTCATAACGGCGAAAGTGAAGACCCTAGCACGAATGATAATTCAGATACTCATAACGGCGAAAATGAAGAACCTAGCACGAATGATAATTCCGATGACCATAAGGGTGAAAATGAAGAACCTAGCACAAATGAAAGAAAAACTATAGATTATAGCGCTTTTTGGGTTCAATGTGAAACTTGTTATGGAATAAATTATAAGAGGTTATTTTTTACGTCAAGACTGAATATTTGCGAACACTGCGGCTGTCATTTGAGAATGGATAGCCCGGAGCGAATTGAACTTTCGATTGATCCAGGCACTTGGGATCCTATGGATGAAGCGGGTAAAGAGGATTCGATTGATCCAGGCACTAAAGAGGATTCGATTGATCCAGGCACTAAAGAGGATTCGATTGATCCAGGCACTAAAGAGGATTCGATTGATCCAGGCACTAAAGAGGATTCGATTGATCCAGGCACTAAAGAGGATTCGATTGATCTAGGCACTGGGGATCCTATGGATGAAGCGGGTAAAGAGGATGAAGACATGTCAGTTCTGGATCCCATTGAATGGGATTGGGATCCAGAGTCGGAAGACGATGAAAACGAGGAAGACTCGGAAGACGAGTGGGATCTAGATTCGGATTTGTATTCGTATTCGGATCCAGATCCAAATACGGATCCGGAGGAGGAATCGGAGGAAGAGGAATCGGATCCGGAGGAGAAAGAGGAATCGGAGAAAGAGGAATCGGAGAAAGAAGAATCGGAGAAAGAGGAATCGGGGAAAGAGGAATCGGATCCGGACGAAGAGGATCCGGACGAAGAGGATCCGGAGGAATCGGGGAAAGAGGAATCGGATCCGGACGAAGAGGATCCGGACGAAGAGGATCCGGAGGAAGAGGAATGGGACGAAGAGGAATCGGACGAAGACGAATGGGATCCGTGGGACAGAGACGAATGGGATCCGTGGGATCCGGAGGAGCAAGAGCAAAAAAAGAAGAAAAAAGAGGATCCGGAGGAAGAAGAGGACTGGTCATGGTTGGAGATCGAAGAAGAAAAGGTGGAGGTGGAGGATAAACCTTATCTAGAGCGCATTTTTGCTTGTCAAGACGAAACAGAATTATCCGAAGCTGTTCAAACGGGTATAGGTCAAATAAACGGCATTCCCGTAGCAATTGGAGTGATGGATTTTCGATTTATCGGAGGTAGTATGGGATCCGTAGTAGGTGAGAAAATCACTCGTTTGATCGAATATGCTACCAATCAAATTTTACCCCTTATTCTAGTGTGTGCTTCCGGAGGAGCCCGCATGTACGAAGGAAGTTTGAGCTTGATGCAAATGGCTAAAATATCTGCCGCTTTATATAATTATAAATCGAATAAAAAGTCATTTTATATATCAATCCTTACAACTCCTACGACTGGTGGGGTGACAGCAAGTTTTGGTATGTTGGGGGATATCATTATTAGTGAACCCGACGCTTATATTGCATTTGCGGGTAAAAGAGTAATTGAACAAACATTAAATATAGAAGTACCTGAAGGTTCACAAACAGCCGAAGTTTTATTTGAAAATGGTTTATTGGACCCAATAGTACCACGTAATCCGTTAAAGGGCGTTTTGGATGAGTTATTACAGCTACACAATTTTTGTCCTTTGAATAAAAAAGAATAAAAAATTCAGCGGAGTCCTAAGTTAATAATAAAGTTCAAAATTCGTTAATTTTTTTTGCGAAATAAATATTAAGTAAGTATTTAGTTATCGGAATCAAAGGAAAAATCTTAAAATGGATTTTTTGGGGGTGGCATAAGAAGAAATTATAGAAAGATAATGCGGATAAACAAATTATCTGCATTATCTTTCTATATTCCTAATTCCTAAATAGGGAACCTTCTAGCAACAATATAAAAATAAAAGGGCGAATTCTTTCTTCCGCGAAATTCAACTGGACAAGGTAAATGTAAACTAAATAAAACGAATTTCGTGTTCTTTTCTTACCTTCGGATTATAACCAATAACGAATTTGCCGGAAATTTCTAAGCGGAAAAAACTCTTTATTAGATTTATTAAAGTTAAATTCGAAAATTAAAGATTAAAGTTAGAAGACAAGAAAAAGATAAAAAATAATAGAAGAAAAGAAGAAGAAAACAAGTGGATTAATATCCACTTCGTGCGGAAAAAAGTGCATTTAGTTAATTGTACACTCTCTGCATTTCACTTTAATTCACTTTATTCTATATACTCACTTAGATATACTTAGTATAATTATATACGAATTAGAACGAATCTAAGCTATCTTTCTAACAATAGAATATAGCAATAATAGGTAAAAAGATTAATATAAAAAGAAATAACAGATACAAATATTGAATCGAGGTGCCCATTCTATGACAATTCTCAACAACTTACCCCCTATTTTTGTGCCTTTAGTGGGCTTAGTCTTTCCAGCAATTGCAATGGTTTCTTTATCTCTTCATGTTCAAAAAAACAAGATTTTTTAAATCTGATAGATCTGATGTGATAAATTTCATGTATTTTTTTTTTCAAGACTTAGAGACTTGGACTTGGATTATAACACGGATATCTATTCAGTATAATATTGTATAAAATGCGGGTTTCTTCAAACATATCAAACATAAATGAAAGTTAAAGGGTTCTTGTGCAAACGTAAATATGATATATGAGTAAATTGGCTAATTGAAAAGAAATTGGGGCGTATGTCTGAACTAAATGTAGAACACATGGATGGGGCTATATGTGTGTAAATAGGAGATTTTATGGGAAAGCTACTATTATTTTAGATCTAAGTCTAGATCTAAGGAATTTTTCCTAAAGATTCACATAAGAATATTGAGAGTTGGTAAAAGTTCCTTTGGAAAAAAAGGAAAGTCAAATTGATTTGGGCAAGTCTCCCACTTCCAATAAAATACAACTGGATCTAGTATGAGTTGGCAATCAGAACATGTATGGATAGAATTTATAGTGGGGTCTCGAAAAAAAAGCAATTTCTGCTGGGCCTTTATACTTTTTTTAGGTTCATTGGGGTTTTTATTAGTTGGAATTTCCAGTTATCTTGACAGAAATTTGATATCTTTATTTCCGTCTGAACAAATCATTTTTTTTCCACAAGGGATCGTAATGTCTTTCTATGGGATCGCCGGTCTATTTATTAGCTCTTATTTATGGTGCACAATTTCGTGGAATGTGGGTAGTGGTTATGATCGATTCGATAGAAAAGAAGGGATAGTGTGTATTTTTCGTTGGGGATTTCCTGGAAAAAATCGTCGCATCTTACTCCGATTCCTTATGAAAGATATTCAGTCGATCAGAATCGAAGTTAAAGAGGGTATTTATGCTCGGCACGTCCTTTATATGGAAATCAGAGGCCAGGGTCCCATTCCTTTGACTCGTACTGCTGAGCCACGAGAAATTGAGCAAAAGGCTGCGAAATTGGCCTATTTCTTGCGTGTACCAATTCAAGTATTTTGAAATGAACTGAAGAATAAACAATTTTCTTAGCGGGAGGTCAAGGTCAAGGTCAAAATCCGAAGTCAAGAGTTCTCTTTCTTATAGCATAATTTAACTGAAATTCTTTTAGAATACTAATGAATCAAAAACGGCTTATATTCTATATTCTATATACGCAAAAATTCGAAAACAAAACCCTTTTTTTTTTGCCCTCTTATCCAAAAAATTTTTTATGCGTATGTAAATTCCCTAAATTCCGTAAATTCACTAAGAAAAAGAGTACCAAACAAATTTAAATAACGGGACTCATTTGATAGATCAAAAAAAGTATTTTGGAAAAAGATATAGAGAAAAAGATATAGAAAAAAGATATTCTCTTTTTATTTTTAATTTTTATACTATTAGAAATTTATAGGTTTGAAGCCTTGTAATAAAACTTATGCTTGATATAAGACTTTAGATCGTATAGAGTTAACGAATGAAGTCGATTCATTAAAAATTCACAGATGCAAAATGAAAAAAAAAGCATTTACCTGTATTCTCTATTTTACATCTATAGTATTTTTGCCCTGGTGGATCTCTTTTTTATTTAAAAAAAGTCTGGAATCTTGGATTATTTATTGGTGGAATAGAAGTAAATCCGAAACTTTTTTCAATGATACTCAAGAAAAGAGTATTCTAGCAAAATTCATAGAATTAGAAGAACTCCTCCTCTTGGACCAAATGGTAAAGGAATACCCGGAACCACATCTACAGAAGTTTCGTATCGAAATCCAAAAAGAAACGATCGAATGGATCAAGATACACAATGAGGATCGTATCCATACAATTTTGCGCTTCTCCACAAATCTAATCTGTTTCGTTATTCTAAGCGGTTATTATATTCTAGGTAAAGAAAAACTTATTATTCTTAATTCCTGGGTTCAAGAATTCGTATATAACTTAAATGACACAATAAAAGCCCTTTCTATTCTTTTTTTAAGCGACTTATGTATAGGATTCCATTCAACCCGCGGTTGGGAACTAATGATTGGCTCTGTCTACAAAGATTTTGGATTTACTCATAATGATCAAATTTTACCTGTCCTTGCTTCCATTCTTCCAGTCATTGTTGATACGATTTTTAAATATTGGGTCTTCTATTATTTAAATCGTATATCTCCGTCACTTGTAGTGATTTATCATTCAATGAGTGATTGAAATGAAAAAGGCTCCCCTGATCCAAATGGAATGTTTGTTATTTTGTCCATAAGTAAAACATTCAAAATCTTACTGTTTTTTATATTATGCACTTCTTTTCTCTATACATCCAAGAAATTCGGATTCCTCCTAGATTTTAGTAAAAATTTTTCAGTAAATAGCAGCTTGGTAGATAGGGAACTTTACTAGGAACCCACCTAATTTTATTGTAGAAATTTTGGGGATCAACGATTGGACCATGCAAACTAGAAAGACCTTCTCTTGGATAAAAGAAGAGATTACTCGCTCCATTTCCGTATCGCTCATCATATATATAATAACTCGGGCATCTATTTCAAATGCATATCCCATTTTTGCACAGCAGGGTTATGAAAATCCACGCGAAGCAACTGGCCGTATTGTATGCGCCAATTGTCATTTAGCCAATAAGCCCGTGAGTATTGAGGTTCCCCAAGCGGTACTTCCGGATACTGTATTTGAAGCAGTTGTTCGAATTCCTTATGATATGCAACTGAAACAAGTGCTTGCCAATGGTAAAAAAGGTGCCTTGAATGTGGGGGCTGTTCTTATTTTACCTGAGGGGTTTGAATTAGCCCCTCCCGATCGTATTTCGCCCGAGATAAAAGAAAAGATAGGTAATCTTTTTTTTCAGAGTTATCGCCCGACTAATAAAAATATTCTTGTGATAGGCCCTGTTCCTGGTCAGAAATATAGCGAAATCACCTTCCCTATTATTTCTCCGGACCCTGCTACTAAGAGGGGCGTTCACTTCTTAAAATATCCCATATATGTAGGCGGAAACCGGGGAAGAGGTCAGATTTATCCCGACGGGAGCAAGAGTAACAATACGGTTTATAATGCTACAGTAACAGGTATAGTAAGCAAAATCATACGAAAAGAAAAAGGGGGATACGAAATAATCATAACGGATGCGTCAGAGGGACGTCAAGTGACGGATATTATACCCCCAGGACCAGAACTTCTTATTTCAGAAGGCGAATCCATCAAACTGGATCAACCATTAACAAGTAATCCCAATGTGGGTGGATTTGGTCAGGGGGATGCGGAAATAGTACTTCAAGACCCATTACGTGTCCAAGGCCTTTTGTTCTTTTTTGCATCTGTTATTTTAGCACAAATCTTTTTGGTTCTTAAAAAGAAACAGTTTGAAAAGGTTCAATTATCCGAAATGAATTTTTAGATCTACGGATTTATCAACATCAAGTTCTTCAAAAGAAGAAAATTTTTGTTGAAAGTGATGTATGATCAAAAAAATTGTGTAAAGCCTTTTGCTTTTTTTGTTTATATTCTTTTTGGATCGGTTTGGAGGAATTCTTTTTTTTTTTTACTTGTACCGCGTTCTAGTCATAGTATTTAGACTTTCATAGTCTTTATACTTTTTATTTATACTTTCCGTTTAGA